CATGTCCAAAGTCAAGGACTTCGTACCTCTTCGCTTGTCATTAATATCTTTTGGTCACTGCTCACTAGCGCGTAGGTCTATTGTCCATGGTTGGTCAGCTCTCCTCTATGGCGCTACTCCGGTCTATGCTAAGGTCTGCTTTCGTCACTGCCTGGGACTAGTCACTCTCCCCCATGGCTAACAATCTTCACTCGCTTGGTCACAGAAGCCGTAAGGTCAAATCTTATAGAAGCCGTCAGGTCTGCTCCTCCATGGCCTTACCTTCTGACCTTTTCAAGCCTTCCCGCAGGAACCGAACCACTCTATGCATAGCCGACCCCGTCACTCGTATTTCACATTGACCAGGATTTCGCTTAAGAAGCAATGACCTCTTTCTTTCCTCACAACCTAACTGTTCGTATCAGCATTAGTACTTCGAAGCCCGGTTATAAATAAAAAGAGCCTTTCTTTCTTTCCAGGTTTCGAAGTGACAAGGACCCGCCCGAACATCTTTTCCTAATGCTAAGCCCGAACGTCCCGTTGCTCTGCCTTCGCACTCGCGGGTTTCTGAACGTGAACAATTTGCATTGCCTATTTCATAGCCTCTCTTTCTGACTTGATCGAACGAACGAACTTCGGTTGATGAATCCGTGGCTTTCCCTGCCTTCGAACTGGCCTTATCGAGCTTCTTATGAATCATCTGTTCCAAGGTCAACTGCCAGGTCTGCTTCCCGGTCTGTTGCCTGGTCCTCCTCCCTTGGGTCTGCTCTGAGGTCCTTTCTCCTTCTCTTGAGGCTTCCCCTGAATATGCTTTAGAATCCGCTTTGCTCCTTTCCCGTGCAATGGTTAGTATTCTCCAGTTTTCGGAATAGGCACTCGCCTTGCTAGCCCGAAACCTAGCCTTCCAGCCGGGGGCAGGAGAATGAACAAAATCTCTTATTGATAATGGCGCAAGAATGCTCTTTTTTAATCAAAATGCATATATAGGAACCGACTGGGACAACACCAAGGAAGGAACCCTACACCGTCACTTCAATCGGGAGGGCATACCTGCAGGCAATTTGGATAGATTGTTGACTTGAGGCACTTTCGAGTGACCTGCTCATGTTTTCATGCCTATATAGCCTCGTATTCGGAGTAGGAAGTTTGAAAGGAATCAGCATCTCAATCGGCATCTCTTGATGAGCCTCCGGCCTCGAAACCGAACCTTCCACCAGTTCTGGAATAAGCAATTTGCACATCTGGAATTGGAGTTTGAGCACTTGAGGTTTTTTAGTATTAGACGCGGGAGTAGTTACCTGGAACTGCTGAAGCGTCAGTCTTCGGTGTAATCTTTCGTTGCTTTCGTCTGGTTAAAAGGGGCCTTTGATAGTCACAATCAAGAAGAATACGAAAGAAAGACTGCCCTGGAGGAAGGGGAACGAAGGACAGTTCATCTTATTAGCTACTCTTTTGCCCACAAAGACTTATCGGTCCGTTAGCTGGTAAGTTAGTGTTTTTTTTTAATCGATGACTTTGTGCGTTCAGTTCGGTTCTGAAAGATGACATTCTTTAGGTATAAGCTCATTCCTTGTTCCTTGAAACAATTATCACGGTTGGCCTTCTGGCCGGTGCCTACTTATAGTCTCACTTGGGTCATCTCTTTTCTTTTTTTCATTAATCTCCGTCCCCCTGCTTTGTCTCTAACCTACTCCTTCCTATGAACAGAAACCACACCTACCTCTCCCATGGTCTCGCTACAGACACCGTACCCGATCCCGAAACAGCTGCACCACCAGGAAAGCCTGCTAGCCCTGAATCTATCTGAAACCAGCTTTCGAAGTGAGGATCTGAAAGAGAAGTCCTTATCTTGAGACCAAATAACCGAACGAACTCTTTGATTCATTACTTCGGGACAATTGAAAAACTCAAGTTTAACCAATTGTCCTTCTTTCCGTCCTTGGATCCCGGACAGAAGTCAGATGATTCTTAACCGACCGAGTGAATTACCCCGTCACAATCCGCCTCGTCCTCCCCTTTCAGAACCTCTAGTGCTTGTCAGTATGTGGAAGTTCAGTGTGATTCACTTTGATAGGCATCCTCTAGGGCAACCCCTCTACCTTGAATTCATAACCTGCATAAGGAAGACCTGAAACTGGAGGACAAGCAGATGTTCAGTCTTTCCCCAGTGAGCTCGTCTCGTCTTAGGGAAGGGAATCTTTATTGACCAGGAACCACCACTGGATCAGGAGCAGGATCCCCTCTCTCTGGGCGGGCAAACAAAAGAAAGAAAGCACACTCGTCAGCTATCCACCCTGCCCGTAAGCCATATCGATCTCTTCATATAAGATAAGAAAACATATCTATCATCTTTCTATACGTTCGTTAACTTAACCAGTGGGGCTTCCCAACATCCAACAGAAGCGTTAGTTGATCGGTCTACTGAACCTGGCTTTTGAACTCGTCATTCCGGGCGCACTCGATTGACCTTAGCTTATGGTCTAGGCCTCACATCCGTCTCCGTCATCTCCGTCTCTGTCTCCAACTTCCTTTCGAAAGTCAACACAACATAAGAACGAGTAAAACAAGATAAAGAAGAGCCTTCATTCTATGAACTTCTTTATTGAATTGAATGTTTGGTGTCAGAGCTCGTGAAGGAAGAGTCACTCGCCCGTAAACCATCATGACACAAGGGAACGGGAAGCGCAATAGCAACCCAGTCAGCCATTCCATTGATAACGATAGAAAGAGCGATCCACGGAAGCCATTGAAACCAAGCGAAGAAACAAGCGAGAAAACGGAGCAACAAGCAACGGATTGAGCGCTGACGCGCGAAAGCCGTTGCTTGTTGCTAGCAGCAAGAAAACGGCTGCGCGTTAGCGCCGCGCTAGCGCTCAATCCGTTGCTTGTTGCGCATCCGTTTTTCATCATGCTTCGTGCGCAGGAGCGCACTGTAGTTTGATTCGCTGGATCTATCTCTTCCTCCGAGTCGTGCCAACAGTCGGGCCTCGCCTAAACTAGTGATTTTCTGACAGTCGTGACATCGCTCCGCCAGACCCAGTGTGGACAGGAGGGTAGTGACACTTGTCGTTCAAGATAAAGGGGAACGATCCGCTTTGCGCCGTTGACAAGTCTCCTTAACGAAACAGAAAAGGTCACCGAGGGGCCGAGCGCGAGCTTCGTCCAGAGCTTGACCAGGGGATGGTTGAGTGCGCAAGGAAGAAACTAAAGCAAGAACCAGACCGATCCACCAATCAAATCAGTGAAAAACGCTCTCCATTTTCACTTGGCTTGAAGGCTTACACAAACCAAAGAAGTGAAAAGAAACATTTCGACAGGACTGAAAGCACCAAGTCGGAAAGAAACGAGCAAGTGTGGCTTTCAAGCTTGTCTCCCTGTTGCCTTAAGCCTGGAGACCTGGGGTGCTTAGGACCAGAGGTGCTTGCGGCCAGCAGGAAGTTGTTCTGGCTTTAGAACTGAGACCAGAGGTGCTTGCAGACCGGAGGTCGCGGCGGCTTGCTTGCTAAGGTACGAACTAGTGCTGGTAAGTGAACGAACCTGTGAATTCTCGCGGCAGGCGTTCTCGAGGTCTTTGGTCCAGTGAAAGCCTTCTTTCGAAACCAAGTCGTAGTGACGAAAGGAAGGCAGACGCGCAGGTCAGATCAGCCCGCCGCTTATTTATCTCGTAGTTCCACTTTCAGATCGTGGAGCAACACCAAAAGGAGTGAGTAGGGTTAGGAAGCGAGAGGAAGAGTGAAGGTCGACAGGCAAAGAATGGCTTGAGTGAAAGCTGGAGTGGCACAAGACAGATTGAAAGCAAAGGGAAGGGAGGAGCTTACTTACTTTCCTTCCTAACCTTCCGAGAGCCTTCCTGACTGGCATTTCAACTGGGCTTGACTAAAGGGGGTTGTCCGGTTCTGATCCTCATTGTACTCGTCTCAAGCTATTAAACAGGCAAAAAGGGGAACAGAGGTCTCCTGAATCATTTTGAGCGAAGAACGGCGATTCCTCAAAGAGAAACCTCCTGACGAAGGTTTCCTCAACACCCGGTTTGAACACCCTTTGCTGCCCATTCACGGAGTTTCACTCGCTACTGGAAAAGCGGAATCACAACATCCAAGCTTTTGTCTGTCAACTCGCCTCTGACTCTGAGCTTGGTCCCTTTCCACCCGGTTTTGACGAACCCATTCTTCCCACGCAAATCTTGAGGATTTATTGTTTTTTCTACGATGATTCAGCTCCCGAACCTGCAAGCTTCTACGCTGAAAAGACAGGTCGACGCTGAAAGGAACGGGAAGGTAGAAAGGCAAGATTTGTGAAAGGCCAGACAGGTTGTATTGGGGCTTCCGGAGATAGAGCAAGGAGCTTACTTACCTAAGAGCTAAAAGGGCAGGGTTGGGAAGGAAGGAGATACAGCTTGAGCTTGAGCGTGGAGCTTGTCTTCTTGACAGGCCTACTTTTCTTTGTTCAGCTGGGCTTGTTCGCTTGACGGGTCCTGGTCACTGCTAGTTAGCTCCACGAGACTTGGATAATAAGTTTCAAATGGTCTTTCTCTATTTCATATCCTCCTCCTTGGTTCTCTTTCCAAACGCTCCTTTAACGGCTTCGTTCGACTTACTTGGACAGATAGAAAGCGGCAGGCGAACTCCGACTTGTTAACAAAAAGCTTTCTCCGACTTCAAAGTTGGATCGACTGGTTCACTGGGCTTGGCTGGTGGACTAGATAGGGACAGGAAAGTGACAGGACCTTTTAAAGAGCCTGAATCCGGTGTGAGGCTTGTGCTTCTTTCTATGTCTATGGAGAGCATGAAAGGCCCTAACAGGTCAGTCAAGTTTCGCAGGAAATTGTAGCGAAGGCAAAGCTACTGAAGTAGCTTTGTGCAAGTTGAGTAAGCGATAGCTCACGCAAACGCTATTGAAAGTGAAGTTCAGTAGCCTGAGGAGTGTCTTCGAATCTTTTTTAGCCGCCAAAGCACCTTTTCGGAAAAGTCCAGTTCAAGCAAAGGGAGGACAGAGAGAACTCCATGGATCGTTCAACGGTCAACGGTCAACGGTCCAACGGGCTTTGACTTCGTTGAGCTTCAAAGCATTCCCGCTCCCTTTGCAATCCAATCCCGGAACTACGGCTCCAAAGGATCGTGCAGTGGATGTGTCGGGTTCGAAAGTCTCTCTTCCTCCTGCTCCTGCTGCCGTTGGAATTGTGTGTTCGTCTCTGCCTGTTCAAAGAGCGACAATCAATGGTCTTAAAGGAGCACGTATCTGCCTGACTTGAAAACAATCCACGCTCCCTCCGATGAATGATTGTTTGTTCTTGCTTGATTACCGGAGGACTACCGCTGGAAGGCGTTGTCACTGCGACTTGGTGCCTAGTGTGCTCTTCACGGAAAGGAGTGAAACGAGCAAGGATTCGGACAAAATAGATGAAAGGAAGAGACAGAATCACATCTGCTTGGCTGGTCGACACAAGCGGGGTCGCTGGGAAGGATACAGATGGGGTCCATTGAAAGCAAAGTCAGGACGAGAAGGGTTGAACGGGAAGAACGGGTTGTGGAGCTTTAGTTCGGCTTGGCTGGTCTTCATGGCCTTCGGAACTCGGATTCGACAAAAGAATAAAAACCATAGCTGAACTGAGGGATCCCACTGATCGCCCTCCAAACAAAACAACCTGATCTGTGTAGGCCAGAAGCCAGAAAAAGCATGATAGCTCGCTTGATCACACTGATCGCTCCGCTTGTCTTCTTGGTGGAAGGGTTAAGGTTCAGTGAACTGAATGAGCGAGAGCTGTTTAAGAAAGAGGCGGAACATCGCTCTCCGTGGCAGCAAAGGGAAAACGAGATATTGATTCAGTCGGAGGTAGACTTTCGATGAGCGGAAGTAGATGCACAATGAGATTCACCCTAGATTTACTGTGTTAGTGCTCTATATCTGATCTGTCTGTCTGTCTCCTATTGTTACGAGAAATCCCTTCCTTCCGGATCAAATCAACCCGAAGAAAAGGATAGGTAACCCGCTTCTATCGCAGCTTGGTTTTTGCTCTTAAGTACTCCTAAGCCCAGCCTCTTCTTTCCCGTTCATATGAAAAAGACCTGCAATGCTAATCTCGTTAGGCCACCCGAACCCATCGCACCTTTGGCAGGAGGAGTTAGAAAGGTGAAAAGAGAACAAGACAACACCTGCGTATATCGCTCCTGTCTAAGCGAGCGATACTTTATCCATTGGACTTTCCATTTCAAGCTCGACTTGTAGCGAGACTCCACTTTAGATCCTGCGAGCTTAGTTTATGAATAAAATCCTGCTGCAATCGTAGGGTCGACAGTACCGGTGGGCTTTGAGCTACCAGAGCAAGGAGATACAGCTTGAGCTTTTCCTTCATGGACCAAGGCGACTCTCGTTAGCTCTACTTGGGCTTAGTGCGATTCGAAACTGGGATTTTCTCTAGCCCCAACGGCGAACGAACGAACAAAGACAACAAGGAGCTCAAGCCCACTAAGGAGCTCCTTTCTGTCCATTCCAACTGCCCAGGTAACGACAGCTTCAGCCTTCCTTTTCTCTCACTCCAAAGAGAAAAGTAGTACTAGGTGAGCTATCTTCTCCGTCGTCTTATCGACCCACCTTTCTAGTCGATTAACCTTTGTCACCTTTATGAGCTAGGGTGCTGGGTGCTCTTAAGGAAGCCAGGGGCTCACTCGCTCCTCGGTCTTTGGAGTCAACAGCGTTTGGTTCATTTCAGTAGCCCGAACGAGAGTCGACTTATTTCAGTGTAGGTCTTGTCGAGCCTGACTTCTCACCCTGGTTGGTGGTCCACCCACACTTGAGTGAGCTATCAGGCTCCACACATTCGTCGGCCAACCAACCATTAGTCGAACTATCCGAATTCTCTGTCTTCATTGAATGTCACACTTTTGAAAGCGAGTCAAGCTTGGAGAGGACAGCAAGTGAGGAAAGATTAAGGAAGTCGAGCTAGTCAATCCACACTTGCCTTTCAGCTTTTTCTCCGGAAGCTCCATTAGTGACGATTTTTTGCTTTCTAGATGTGGCTTCAGTCTTTGTATTCTCTCCTTCGTTTTTCACCCGAACTCTTGCAATCAGGCCTGGACCAAACACCTCAAAGGTGTTGAAGGCCTTTAGTCGATGTTCCACGTTCTCCTTCCCTTTTCCGTGCTTCTGCTCTTTACGGAAGGCAGAGTTGAGTGGTGCGTCCTTCTTCATTCAAAGCGCAGCTATCAAGGGTTGCTTCTTTCTTCGCTGCTTTCAACTGATCCTTCAGATTTGAATCGTTTAGCTAGTGTCCATTCCGTGTCTTCTTGTGAGGTCTTGCCGTCATATCCGTTTCCCTGGTTCCTAGGTCTTTGTGACGGTTCTATAGGTTTGATGATTCCGTTTTCTCTCTTTCCTAGGCCTGTTCCAGGTGTGTACCCGGATCGTCACATTATTTGCCATCCTCGAGACTGTTCACTCGGGAGTGGTTCCCTAGGTCTTTGGTCGTTTGAGACCTCTTCGATTCGCATGGGTTTACTGTTTGCTTCTATAATGGGAACATGT